TTCGGGGGTTTCAATTCATCCTTTCCGGAGAATTAGACAGTCTTCCCGAGCAGGCCTTTTATTTGGTGGGTAACATCGATGAAGCTACCGCGAAAGCTATGAACTTAGAAGAGGAGAGCAAATTGAAGAAATGACCTTAAATCTTTGTGTACTGACTCCTAATCGAATGATTTGGAATTCCGAAGTGAAAGAAATTATTTTATCTACTAATAGTGGACAAATTGGGGTATTACCAAACCATGCCCCCATTGCTACGGCTGTAGATATAGGTCTTTTGAGAATACGGCTAAACGACCGATGGTTAATGGTGGCTCTTATGGGCGGTTTTGCTAGAATAAGTAATAATGAGATCACCATTTTAGGAAATGGTGCGGAAATTAGTACTGACATTGATCCACAAGAAGCTCAACAAACTCTTGAAATAGCTGAAGCTAACTTGAGTAGAGCTGAGGGTAAAAGACAAGCAATTGAGGCAAATCTAGCTCTCAGACGAGCTAGGACACGAGTAGAAGCTATCAAAACGATTTCCTATTAGTATTCAATCAAAATAAAAAGAGTTCTTTATTATACACTACACACTACATCTTGATTCCACAAATTGAACACAATGAAGTCTAATTGGATTAATCTGATGATAGAACGAAAAAAGGAGGATGGGTAGAAAAACTTATTAGATACCATGGAATCCGGTATCTAATAAGTTCTACCTACTATTGGATTTGAACCAATGACTCCCGCCGTATGAAAGCAATACTCTAACCACTGGGTTAAGTAGGTCATTTATCACCACAAAAAAGGTCTCCATCACTTCGATGGAATGGATTATAGGTAAAATATGTTTTCTAAGCAATATCAATATTTTACCAGTAAACATAAACGGATCAGGGAGTTATCATGTGGGATTATGGGATACCCTTCTTGACAATAAATTGTCTCTATGTTAAAATGGTTATGAGCAAGGGCTATAGCTCAGTTAGGTAGAGCACCTCGTTTACACGTGCGCCAATGTTTTTCAAGGGAGCCTTTTATGCAATGACCATAATTGATCTTTTCGAGAAGTCGATGTCTTACTCCGTAGATTCGAGAGAACAAGAGAAAAATAGCCTGACAAATTTTGTTTGATCCGGTTAAGGTACGAATTCCGGTGCCAAATAAAAGAGAACCCACCTTTGTAAGGTAAATGCCCAGTCCATTCAATGCCAGGCATAATGAGTATAAGGATCTCAAAAGAACATCTTTTCGTCCTATGAGCTTTGAGGTGTACGAAGTCTCATATTTTATTCTTGTAGCGGAGCGATAGAGACTGCATTTCACTTAGGTTGATCTAGGCCGAAGGCAGACCTAAATAAAGGTTACCCTTCTTTGAAACACTTTGGTATTGCTCTTAGATAAGGATACAAATAAGGAATCAGAGCACATGGAGCCATCTCATTATCTTCCTCTAAAGAAAAAATATGGTGGACTAACTGATCTTTACATCAGTTGATGAAAGAGCCCAATGCAAAAAAATGCATGTTGGGTCTTTGAAACAGTTCGAATCATTTCGATAATAATAAGTTTTCTCTGTTTTACCGAGAAGGTCTACGGTTCGAGTCCGTATAGCCCTAATACATTCCATTTTTATTTTGTTTTGTATAGAAATTTGAGTAGTAGTAGGAACAAGAAAATAAACACAATAATTCATTCCAACGAACTCAATTGGTGTTTGTAAAATCTCGGATCAAATACCCATCTCTCTCCATCCACTTTCATGAATGAATTACATATAAGATTTATATTATTTTTTTTATTGTTTTTTTTTTTAATCAAATTTCTTTCATTTCTTCTTTACTATAATCTAAGGGATTCTTTACTTTTACTTTCTATTTATAAGATATAAGATCAATATGAAATAGAAAAAATATACATAAGATAATAAGTATAAACTAAGTATACGAATACTTAGTATAAGAATAAGTAGAATAGAAAATAAAAATAACTAAGTATAAGAGCACGCTATGTCTACACATCACATATAGAAATAGAATTGAAAGGAGAAAAAATAAAAAACGAGGATTGGGATTCCATTGCTGTCATTTCATATGTATATGGTTACAATTATTTACGCTCCCAGTGTGTCTATGATGTAGCACCAGGCAGATTTTTAGCTAGTGTGTATCACCTTACGAAAATACATGGTATAGATAAACCATAAGAGGTATGCATAAAAGTATTTGCTCCCAGGAGTAATCCTCAAATCCCGTCAGTTTTATGGATTTGGATAAGTGCTTATTTTCAGGAACGGGAATCTTATGATATGTTGGGAATTTCTTATGAGAATCATCCTCGCCTTAAAACGTATTTTGATGCCTTAAAGTTGGATAGGCTGGCCCTTACGTAAAGATTGTATTACGCCCAATTTCTATGATATTCAAGATGCTCATTGATTGATAAAAAACCCCTTTTTTACTTATACGACACAACTCCAGATTTCATTTCAATTTGAATCAATGAGCATCTTGGCATTTCACTTATAGATGAAACAGAGTAACTGGACTTTTATTCGTATTGTGGAGGGGCTCAAATAAAAAAAGAAAAAGAGGCTCTATTTGCTATTCCCCAATTGGGAAGATATCATATAATATCAATTTCGTATGAGCAGAAACAATAGGATGACTCAAAAGAATTCTGTACCATGAACTTTGTACCGCGCACATCACTTAGTGGGGACCCCAGAAAGTCACTTGAGCAAGAGTGACAAAAAAATATGAAATTTTTCGGGATAGATATTCTTTACTTTCTTTTTCATTTGTATGAGGTATGAATATCTATCCGATACATTATTCACGTGTCAGGAACCAGATTTGAACTGGTGACACGAGGATTTTCAGTCCTCTGCTCTACCAACTGAGCTATCCCGACCATTTCCCGTGCATCATCCTAGCAGAGTACTTATATATATGTCAATGAAAAAAAATAAAATATTAACAAATTGGCCCTAGCCCCTGAATTTCTTAGATCTTCAAAAAGAAGACTTTATTTGGAAATGTAAGTAAAAATATATGGACTATGAATGATTCAATAACGGAGATTCCTTGAACATATATGTTCATATCGTATTATACAAAACAAATGAGATTGGATTGGAAGAAGATACGAGGATTTATAATCGTATCTTTTTGTGAAAGAACAGAGTGAATGAAATGAGAAATCTATTTCAGCTTGTTTAAACTGAGCCACTGATGAAAAAAAAAGAAATAGGATGAGGATAAATAAAAAGCGAGGAAGTAAAAAGGGCTTTTTATTGGGGATAGAGGGACTTGAACCCTCACGAATTAAAAATTCGACGGATTTTCCTCTTACTATAAATTTCATTGTTGTCGGTATTGACATGTAAAATGGGACTCTCTCTTTATTCTCGTCCGATTAATCTTCAAAGAATCTATCAAACTCTGGAATGAATCATTTGATCACTGAATATTCGAATTCGATTCTTTTTTCAACTTCAATTGGAATTGATTCACAATAACTCTTCCATTTTTCATATATTTTTTGATCTCTATTATTCTAATTAATAGAGAATAGAAATAGAATTATAGAATGAATATCGAATAAATATCGAATATATATATAATATATACTAATATATAATCTAAAGATAAAAATATAAAGAAATAGAATATTTCTATTTTCATATATAGAGATACAAAATAGGATTCTATATAAAATTTGGGTTGTGATTAATCGTTTGCTATGTCAGTATGTATACGTACGTATTAGGTATAAAAAGTTATCCTTTCTGTCATTTTTATAGAAGTATTTTAGCTACTAACGTAACGTAGTCAATTTCATTCGTTAGAACAACTTCCATTGAGTCTCTGCACCTATCCCTTTTTATTCTCATTTTCCATCATTTTTTCTCTCAAAACAAAGATTTGGCTCAGGATTGCCCATTTTTAGTTCCAGGGTTTCTCTGAATTTGGAAGTTACCACTTAGCAGGTTTTCATACCAAGGCTCAATCCAATCAAGTCCGTAGCGTCTACCAATTTCGCCATATCCCCCTTTTCCTTTTAGACAAGGATCCAGTTGTAATTTCACCCAACTCTTTCATTTATCTTGGCACTTTTTCATTCATTAGGTAATGATTGCTATATTTAAAAAATATATGTTGCTATTTTATTTTTTTGCCCACCCTCTATTCTATATTCTATCATTTCATCTCTATTGGATGAACCTTATTTGTTTCAATACGAAATGATTCTATCATTGATGTATCCGCAATTCAATATGGATAGATATATCCCACATATATCTATATGCCTTTCCTCCTCCTTTATTTTTACAGTACAGTTTGGGATAGTGAAACGGTCGATATTCATTCTTTTTTTTTCATTTCGAATTCAAATTTCATTGATATTTGATATATTGAATATTTTATTATTTTATATTCATATATTATTTTATATTCATATATATATATATGAATATGGAATATCATGAATATCATTTCTATTTCTATTTAGATAGATAATTTATCTAGATCTAAATAGTTTTCTTTTCTATTTTCTAAATAGAATATAAAATATATAACTAATAAATAGAAGAAATTTAAAGAATCAATAAAAAAAATAATAAGAATCACTAGGTAATAGCTAATATCCGATAGTTTCCTGTATTCCTATACACTATTGCTCTTATATCCGCTATTATCCGCTATCCGCCCGCTTAGCTCAGAGGTTAGAGCATCGCATTTGTAATGCGATGGTCATCGGTTCGATTCCGATAGCCGGCTCTTTTTCTTTATCAATTTTTTTATTTTCATGATTGAAAATCTCTATTTTTACTTTATCTAAATGTCGCGTCACCGATCTATTATGTCATGGTAACTTGCAGCTATAGCTATGAATAAAAAAGTTTACTAGAACAATTATATCTCTATAGAAGAAAATGTAATCTTCGCTTGAATTTCCTATATATACAAAAAATCCGAATATTGATAAAATTTATTTGATTCTGTTTT